AATAAAAATCGATTTCAACGCCATTTTTTTTTTATTTTTTGTTAGTTTAGCCAATTTATCATAAAAGGTAAAAGGGGGTAAAGGAACTATGTGTTGATTGTCCTCTAAACTTAAATTTTCTTCTTTGGTATGTAAAAAGGGAATCAATAAATCAATCAAATTCCGGGAGGCTTCGTGAAGTGCTTCTTTAGGAGTTAAACTTCCATTTGTCCATATTTCGAGAAATAGTATCTCTTTGTTACCATTTTCATAAGAATGAATACTATGATTCGCATTTCGAACAGGCATGAATACAGGATCTATAGGATAACTTCCATCTTGAAAGGTATTTGGCGCTTTTATAAGATATCCACGATTCTTCTCTATTTGTAATCCAATAACCAACTCAATGGGTTCCGTCAAGCTAGCTATATGCTGTGTATTATCGACGATTTCTACATAAGGCGGTAAGATGATATCTTGAGCAGTTACATATCCAGGGCCCCTGACACAAATAGACGCCTCACAAGTTCCATAGAGATTACTTCTCAATACGATTTCTTTCAAATTCATTAAAATTTCATGTACTGATTCTTGAATACCCATTATGGTAGCATATTCGTGTGAGATTTTCTCAGATTTTGCGCGTGTGATACATGTTCCTTCGATTTCTCCAAGCAAAGCTCTTCGCATCGCAATGCCTATTGTGTCTGCTTGACCTTTCATAAGCGGAGACAGAATAAAGCGCCCATACAAAAGACGCTTACTGTCTGCTGCTGATTCAACACACTTCCACTGTAGTGTCCGAGTAGATACTGTTATTTTCTCTCGAACCATAATAATATTATTTGATCTGATCATTGAATCATTTATTTCTCTTGTTTCTCTTGCTCTCTTGTTTCTCTTGCTATTGAAATATCTTCAATTTTGATTTCTACACACGTCTTTTTTTCGGGGGTCTACAGCCATTATGTGGCATAGGGGTTACATCCCGTACGAAAGTTAATAGTATACCACTTCTGCGAATAGCTCGTAATGCTGCGTCTCTTCCAAGACCGGGACCTTTAATCATGACTTCTGCTCGTTGCATACCTTGATCTACTACTGCACGAATAGCATTTGCCGCTGCGGTTTGAGCAGCAAACGGCGTCCCTCTTCTTGTACCTTGGAAGCCACAAGTACCGGCAGAGGACCAAGAAACCACTCGCCCTCGTACATCTGTAACAGTCACAATGGTATTATTGAAACTTGCTTGAATATGAATAACCCCCTTTGGTATTTTACGTATACTCTTACGCGAACTAATACGTCCACGTGAACCCTTTTTCGGTATAGCTTTTGCCATATTTTATCATCTCATAAATTTGAGTCAGAGATATATGGATATATCCATTTCATGTCAAAAAAGATCCCCCTTCTTATTTGTATATTGGGTCTTTAACGAGTCTTATTATCCTTGTCTTTGTTTATGTCTTGGGTTGGAACAAATTACTATAATTCGTCCCCGACGACGGATTAGTCGACATTTTTCACAAATTTTACGAACAGAAGCTCTTATTTTCATATTTGCCACTCCTTACTTTAATTTTGAATCCTTTTCTTGGAAGAAAATAAGTTTATTGTAATTTTCGATTTTGAATCGTATTCCTGCGAAAGAAAAAGAAATAGTGAAGTTGAAAAAACCTAATCTTTCGAATCTTTGTTGCGGAGTCGATAAATTATACGACCTCTGGTTGAATCATAACGACTTACTTCAATTTTGACTCTATCTCCTGGCAATATTCGTATAAAACTACGTCGGATCTTTCCTGAAACATAACCTAGAATCATATCTTCATTATCTAAACGAACCCGGAACATGCCATTGGGAAGCGATTCAGTAATTAAACCTTCATGAATCCATTTTTGTTCTTTCATTCCAGGTCAAACCTCCTTGAAGTATCAACTAGTGGAGGAAGAACCCTATTAGACAACCCACTCCTTCTCTTTTCTTTTTCACAAAAAAGAAGTTTCCTATTCAATTCGGATATTAGAAAAATTACCATATATAACACAAAATTTCTCCGCCTATTCTTTCTAGTCGAGCCTCCCGGTCTGTCATTATACCCCGAGAGGTAGAAAGAATTACAACTCCCATCCCGCCTAAAATTCTAGGAATTCTTTGATAGTTAGAATAGATTCGTAGACCCGGCCGACTGATCCGTTTTAAATTTAAAAGATTTCGATAAGTCCTTTTCCTATTCCTTCTATGTCGTAGGGTTAAAACCAAAAAATCTTTGTTGTTTTCTCGATGTTTTCTCACGTTTTCGATAAAACCCTCTCGTAAAAGTATTTTAACAATACTTTGGCTGATATTAGTAGATGCTACTCGAACCACGCTTTTTCTATACATATCGGCATTTCGTATAGAGGTTATTATGTCAGCAATAGTATCACTACTCATGATTAATTAAAATGATTGGTGCCTCCAAATTTGGATATAATCAACATGTTTTTCTTTTTTTTTTTTTTTTTTTTTTACGTATTTGTTTATGAATATTAATATGAATTTTGAAAGGTATATACGTGAGACAAAATCTACTAAATTAATCTTAATCTATTTCTTTTAAATACCCTACTATAACCTATAACCATATCGTAGTCTCATTTTATAATACCTCGGGAGCTAATGAAACTATTTTAGTAAAATTGAACTGTCTCAATTCTCGGGCAATCGCACCAAAAACGCGAGTTCCTTTTGGATTTCCTTCTTGATCAATCACAACTGCAGCATTGTCATCATATCGTATTATCATACCGTTGTCACGTTTAAGTTCTTTACAAGTACGGACAATTACAGCTCTGACCACTTCTGATCTTTCTAGAGGCATGTTTGGAACTGCGTCTTTGATCACAGCAACAATAACGTCACCAATATGAGCATATCGACGATTGCTAGCTCCTATGATTCGAATACACATCAATTCTCGAGCCCCGCTGTTATCTGCTACATTCAAATGGGTCTGAGGTTGAATCATATCATTTTTTTTTTTTTTTTTTTTTTTCTGTTTTTTACAATACAAAGGTCGAAGAAAAAAAGAAATATTATTTGTTCAAAAAAAGAAACCTGCACCCGCTATTTTTAAGGCCTATTTCTTTTTTATCCCGAAATGATGAATTGAGCTCGTATAGGCATTTTGGACGCTGCTATTGAAATAGCCCTTCGGGCTATATTTTCTGTTACTCCACCCATTTCATAAAGGATTCGACCTGGTTTAACAACAGCTACCCAATATTCGGGAGAGCCTTTACCTGAACCCATACGTGTTTCTGCGGGCCTTACTGTAACTGGTTTATCTGGAAATATACGGACCCATATTTTTCCACCGCGACGTGCATTTCGTGTCATTGCTCGTCGACCTGCTTCTATTTGTCTAGATGTGATCCAAGCGGGTTCAAGTGCCTGAAGAGCGTATTTACCAAAACAAATAGTATTACCTCGATAAGATATTCCCTTCATTCTTCCTCTATGTTGTTTACGGAATCTGGTTCTTTTGGGGTTATAGTTGATGGTTTGTTTTGAATTCCATCTCTACTACAGAACCGGACGTGAGAGTTTCTTCTCATCCAGCTCCTCGCGAATAAAATCAATTCAAATTAAAGATTTTGAATTCAATTCAGATAGAATATAATTTGAATTAAGATATACATGTATTTAATAAGTAATATACTGAATCATTGATTTCATTTAATCTAGATCAAATCTATTATTCATTTGTGTATCTTGTTTGTATAGATAACTAAATCTAAATATATTAAATAACTCTTTTTTCTTATATTTATATCTTTTAGAATGTTAAAACAAATCTTTCTTTTGTTTTACTCTTTATCGTATTGGGTTGACCCAATTTTAGCAATCCAAGAAAATAAAGTTTTCGCGGGCGAATATTTACTCTTTCAATTTCTATTTCAGTTCTATCATTAGTTCATAACTTTTCCGAATAGATGAATTGGTCTCTGGCCGGTTCCGCCATCCCGATCAATGAATCATTCGAATTCATTTTCACTAAAATCTTTTGAATTCATAGGTTCCATCGTTCCCATCGCTTCTTACTTAATGGTTAGGTCTGAATTTTACAACGGAGCTATTAGTTCTTGAGTCAATATTCTTAGTCTTTATTGGCTCGAAGCTCTTTATTTTTTGTTCGACGAGCAGATCCATTTAATGATGAATCCGTATTGGTGCTTTATTACGCAGATTTTTTCTGAGATGACTCATAGACCTTACATATTGGAATTATATATCATCAATATCCTTTTTCTTTCTTTCTCTCATCTTTCCAATTATCCATACCCTTTCTTTTTTATTTCGATTGACAACTTAGAAGCATATTTTTTAATAAAAAAGATTTCAGTTGCTACAACAATATGAACAATATATCATATCTTGACTGGTTCTTTGGATCCAGATAATACGAAGTGATGAGTTGGTTATTACTTCTATAGTTATTTGTTTATATTTTTATACTATGGGGCTGTTTTTTTATACTAACCCTCAAAAAACCAACGAGTCACACACTAAGCATAGCAATTTTATCAAAAGATGAATTAAATTTTTATTAAACCCTATAGAATTATAATAGAATTATTATTGTTCATTTTTTTTTATTGAACAGAAAAGAAAAAGAAGAAACTAATTTATCATTTTTTGTTACATCGCTGGATAGAATGCAAAGGGAAATAAAGGTTTATTATTCCCCTTCTATAAAGATCCAAATTTTGATGCCTAATACCCCATAGATTGTTCGAACTGTATAGGAACAATAATCAATTTTAGCGCGAATGGTTTGTAGTGGAACCCTACCCTCTCTGATCCATTCAACACGCGCAATTTCTTTTCCGTCAATACGTCCTGCAATTTGCACTTGAATTCCTTTTGTATCTGCTTGTTCAGTTAATTCTATAGCCTTTTTCATTGCTTTGCGAAAAGAAACTCTATTTTTTAATTGTCCGGCTATAAATTCTGCAAGAATATTAGGGTT